ATGCGTTGATTATTTTCAACAAATCATAAAGATATTGGAACGTTATATATTTTGTTTGGAATGTGGTCTGGGTTGGTAGGTACTGCTTTAAGAATGTTAATTCGAGCAGAGCTTGGACAGCCCGGTGCTCTTTTAGGAGATGATCAGTTATATAATGTAATTGTTACAGCACATGCATTTATTATAATTTTTTTCTTAGTGATGCCTATAATGATTGGTGGATTTGGTAATTGACTGGTGCCTTTAATGTTGGGTGCACCGGATATGGCTTTTCCGCGATTAAATAATATGAGTTTTTGATTGTTGCCTCCTGCTTTAACTTTGTTGTTGGCGTCTGCAGCAGTTGAAAGTGGAGTGGGTACTGGATGAACAGTGTATCCTCCTTTGTCTGGTAATTTAGCTCATGCTGGTGCTTCTGTGGATTTAGCTATTTTTTCTTTACATTTAGCGGGTGTTTCTTCTATCTTAGGGGCTGTGAATTTTATTACTACGATTATTAATATGCGATGGCGTGGAATGCAGCTTGAACGAGTGCCTTTGTTTGTTTGGTCTGTAAAGATTACTGCTATTCTTCTGTTGTTATCTTTGCCTGTTTTAGCTGGGGCAATTACTATGTTGTTGACTGATCGAAATTTTAATACTGCTTTTTTTGACCCTGCAGGAGGTGGAGATCCTATTTTGTATCAACATTTATTTTGATTTTTTGGTCATCCTGAAGTTTATATTTTAATTCTTCCTGGTTTTGGGATAATTTCTCATATTGTAAGTCATTATTCTTCTAAGAAAGAAGTGTTTGGTACTTTAGGTATGATTTATGCTATATTAGCTATTGGGGTTTTAGGTTTTATTGTTTGGGCTCATCATATGTTTACTGTCGGGATGGATGTGGATACGCGTGCTTATTTTACTGCAGCTACGATGATTATTGCTGTTCCTACTGGGATTAAGGTATTTAGCTGGTTGGCTACAATTCATGGGGCTAAAATTAAATATGATACTCCTATGTTGTGGGCTTTAGGTTTTATTTTCTTATTTACTGTAGGTGGATTAACTGGAATTGTATTGTCGAATTCTTCGTTAGACATTATGCTACATGATACTTATTATGTAGTGGCTCATTTCCATTACGTTTTATCTATGGGGGCTGTTTTTGCTCTATTTGGGGCTTTTAATTATTGGTTTCCTTTAATGACTGGAGTGACTTTACACTCTCGATGAACTAAAGCTCAATTCTTTATTATGTTTATTGGGGTTAATGTTACTTTTTTCCCACAGCATTTTTTAGGATTAAGTGGTATGCCTCGGCGGTATTCGGATTATCCTGACTGTTACACAAAATGAAATGTTATGTCTTCTATTGGGTCTATAATTTCTTTTGTAGCTGTTTTATATTTTATGGCTATTGTATGGGAAGCATTGGTTTCTCAGCGAAAAGTGATTTGAGGTACTCATTTAAGTACTGCATTGGAGTGGGATAATATACTTCCTAGTGATTTTCATAATGCACCAGAGACGGGGGCTTTAGTTACTGGTTAATGATTATTTAATAAGATATGAGCCTATGAGGACAAATTGGATTCCAAGATGCTGCATCGCCTTTAATGGAGGAATTGATTTTTTTCCACGATCATGCGATGTTAATTTTAGTTATAATTATTACTTTGGTGGGTTATGCTGCGTTTTCTTTATTGTTTAATAAATTTACTTGCCGTTCATTAGTTGAAGGGCAGGAAATTGAAACTATTTGAACTATTATTCCTGCTATTATTTTAATTTTTTTAGCTTTGCCTTCTTTACGATTACTATATTTGTTGGATGAAGTTGGGGATTGTAATTTAACTGTAAAGACTGTAGGGCATCAGTGATATTGAAGTTATGAATATTCTGATTTTTTGAATATTGAATTTGATTCGTATATAGTGCCTACTGCTGATTTAGCGAGCGGGGATTTCCGGTTATTAGAGGTTGACCATCGGGTTGTTGTTCCTGCATCTACTGATATTCGGGTTCTTGTTACGTCTGCGGATGTAATTCATTCTTGAGCTGTTCCTAGTTTAGGTGTGAAGGTTGATGCTGTTCCTGGTCGTTTAAATCAAATTAGATTTTTTGTGAAACATCCTGGGGTGTTTTATGGGCAGTGTTCTGAGATTTGTGGGGCTAATCATTCTTTTATACCAATTGTTGTAGAAGCTGTGCCTTTGGAGAATTTCATGGCATGGGTTGTTAATGTATCTGAATAATAAAGAATTAGTTAAATTATAACTTTAGATTGTCAGTCTAAGATTACTAGTTTCATTTTAGTATTCTTTAATGCCTCAGTTATCGCCGCTAAATTGAATTTTTTTGTTTGTTCTTTTTTGAGCATCTGTAATTTTGATGTCCATGTTAATTTGATGATCTAAAAAAATTTATTTTCCTACAATTACTATTCCAGTTAAGAAATATGTAAAAGGGGGAAATAAATGAAGTTGATAAAAGAATGCTTGTAGATATTTTTTCTTCTTTTGATGATAATAATCAGGTTTTTATGTCGTTATATGTATTAATATGAGGATTTTCTCTAACTAGAATTTTAATTTTTAGTTCTTCTTATTGAATTGCTAGTCCTCGATATGATGCAGTAATTAAAGTTTTTAAGGAAACTGTTTCGTCTCAGATTTTTCGTTCATTTGGTTTAAATATAGGAGGTTTTATTAATTTGTTAAGTGCATTATTTTTGTTTTTAATTTTTATAAATTTAAGTGGCTTGATTCCTTATGTTTTTAGTAGTACTAGTCATTTAGCTGTGTCTCTTTCTCTAGGTCTTCCGTTATGATTGTCTTTAATTGTTTCTGCGGTGTTTTTTAGCCCTAGTTCTGTGGTTGCTGGATTGTTGCCTATAGGGGCACCTGCACCCCTTAATCCATTTTTGGTTATTATTGAGACAGTTAGAATTTTAGTTCGACCGATCACCCTTTCTGTGCGACTTACGGCAAATATAAGGGCAGGGCATATTGTGCTAACTTTAATTGGGAATTACTTAACTTCTAGGTTTTTCATGTCGTCGGTGTTTTCTATGTTGTTATTGGTTAGTATTCAAGTTTTTTATACTATCTTTGAGTTTGGTATTAGTATTATTCAGGCTTATATTTTTTGTTTGCTTATTACTCTTTATTCTGATGAGCATCCCCATTAATATAGGAATTTAGTTTAGTTAAAAATTAATTTATAAAAAGTTAATGACATTCCTTGGTGGTTTCTAGGTTATTATTAGTTAGTGGTCAAGTTTTAATATTACCTTAATTCCGGTATTAGATTTATCTGACCATATTTTTTATTTATTATTTCTTATTTTGGTGAGTATCCGACCACTACAATGGTTCTAGCTTAGTTAAAAATTAATTTACAAAAAGTTAATTTATTTCATCTTGTGAGTTTGGAGTTATTTTTAGTCTTTGCTACATGATTATACAGGTTAAAAATTAATTTGTGAATTGTTTGTTGTAAAAGAGATGTTTCTCATTTTTGGGGTATGAACCCAACAGCTTTAAATTTAGCTTATTTTACATTTTTGTTGGGGAGAATTACCTCCGTAGGTAGATCTACAGTCTACTGCCTGAGCTCGGCCACCTAACATATGGTGTCTAACTCACTAGAAATGTAATTTCATCTTCGAATTTGCACTTCGATATTTTGATAAACTATAGTGGGTCAAGGTTTAAAAAATATATTTTATTTCAAGCTTTGAAGGCTCGTAGTTTGTTTAACTTAAAACCTTACTAGGAGGGGAAAGTCCTCTCTTAAGAAATCAAAATTCTTTGTGCTCTAACACCGCTTGTAATATCTCTTTTAAATTTATTTAATCTTTTTGCTTGGAAGGCAAATGTACTAGCTCATACTCAAGAGATGGTTAATCGGTGTTATTTCTAATAAAAGCTAATTTATTCCTTTAGGATGAAAACCTAATGTGCGTAATGACACCATAGAAACAAGTGTCGTTTGAGTTTTTAAAATTTGGTTACTTGTTTTTTGTTAATATGAGTGTGCGTGTTAATTTTTAAATATAGATATGCTTGGCTCTGACTTGTATATATAGCAGGAGTAAATGAATACACATGGTTTTAATGGAGTGAGGTGAGGAAAGTATAAGTTATTATTTAATTAAAAATTAAATGGTTTTTTGTATTTTTAGTATTATTTAAAACATAATGCTTAATAATGTTTCACTAACACCAGTGCTGAAGTTTAAAAAAGAGCGTAAGCTTGTTTTAGATTAGTTCATTAAGTCTGGTTAATTTGGTGCCAGCATCCGCGGTTAGACCAAGGGATTAGGTTATATTAAAAGGTAAAAAGATGGTTAAGCAAATTATATAGATGAATTTCATTAGTTTTTATTTAGGGGTAAAATTCACAGATAAAAGTTAAATTCATAGGAAAATTAAATGCTGAGGCCATGAAGTTTTAGAGGGAAACTGGGATTAGATACCCCATTATTCTTTAAAGTAAATAAATTATTACCAGGGTACTACGAATTTTTATTAAATTTAAAACCCAAAGAGCTTGGCGGTGTTTTAGACTATTTAGGGGAACCTGTTTCGTAATCGACAATCCACGATAGACCTAACCTTTTTTTGCAGTCAGTATGTATACCGTTGTCGTCAGGTAACTTTTAAAAATAAAGAAGTTAGCAAATAAAATTTTAGTTCAGACGTCAAATCAAGGTGCAGCTTATAAAAAGGAGAGAATGGGTTACAATTAAAATTTATAATATGGATCAGAATATTAAATGATTTTGTGAAGGCGGACTTAAAAGTAAAGAGATAATTATTAAGATTTCTTGAATTTAGCTCTGAAACGTGCACACATCGCCCGTCGCTCTCGTTGAAAAATGAGATAAGTCGTAACATAGTAGGGGTAATGGAAATTGTCCCTAGATGAATAAAACATAGCATAATTTAATGCATTTCATTTACACTGAAAGGATACTTAAATATAAGTTGTTTTAAATAATAAAAGGACTATTATTTGTTTAATTTGTTTAATTTATTAAAACATTTAAATACTTAGTAATGGCGAAAGAAATTTTGTTTATATAAGTCTAAAAGTACTGTAAAGGAAATTTATAATTTAAATAAAAGCAGTAGTAATATACGTACCTTTTGCATTATGGTTTAGCAAGATTAAAATTAATATTAATTTTCTCGAAACCTAATGAGCTATTCTTTTCTATATGTTAGTATAATAAAGCTAAGTGTGGCAAAACTTTTTTAAAAGTTTAGAATAGAAATTAGATTTTATTCGTATTAGGTGATAGCTAGTTTTCCCAGAAAGGCATAGAAGTGCTTAGGCTATAAAATTTATTATATATTTCTTATATAATAATATTAATAGTTTGGTAGATTTTTGAGGATAAGCTCAAAAATAGTTTTAATAAAATATAAAGTTGCTTTTGTGATTTAGGCTTGAAATTAGCCAAAGTTAGAAAGTTTGTTATAAATTATTTAAAAAATTTAACAAGATAGCTATATTTATTTTTATGGGAAAGATGTTTAGAATTTACTAAATTTGTTTTTATGCTAAAATGAGTATTAATATTTGATTAAGGTACATAGAATTAATATGTCCCTATAAATATTTTTTAATAATTAATTCTTTAGAAGGAACTCGGCAAATTTTTGCTTTGCCTGTTTATCAAAAACATCGCTCTTTGAATTTGAAATATAAAGAGTCGAGCCTGCCCAGTGATGTAATTTAACGGCCGCGGTACTCTGACCGTGCAAAGGTAGCATAATCATTTGCCCTATAATTGAGGGCTAGTATGAATGGTTTGACAAGAGCAGTACTGTCTCCTTTAGATTTTATAGAATTTGGTTTTCAGGTGCAGAAACCTGAATTAGATTGAAAGACAAGAAGACCCTATCGAGCTTTAAGTTAATCTATCAATTTAATGAATTAAGATCAGTTTTGATAGACGATTTTGGTTGGGGCGACTGAGGAACAAATAAAGCTTCCTTTTTTGAAAAAACTTACGAGTTTTGATCCAAAATTTTTGATTAAAGGAATTAGTTACCGTAGGGATAACAGCATAATCTTTTTTGAGAGCTCTTATCGAAAAAAAGGTTTGTGACCTCGATGTTGGACTAGGATATCCTAATAGATGCAGACGTCTTTGATGGTTGGTCTGTTCGACCATTAAAATCCTACATGATCTGAGTTCAGACCGGCGTGAGCCAGGTCAGTTTCTATCTTCAATTAAATTTTCTAACTTTAGTACGAAAGGACCAATTTAGAGTAATTTTTACTTTTATAGAATTCATATAAGGTTAAATTAAATTTTTATAGAGATGGCAGAAAAGTGCATTAGGTTTAAGCCCTAAACATAAAGATTTAAGTTCTTTTCTTTATATATAAAGATGGCAGAATATATGCGTTAGGTTTAGGACCTAAATATAAAGATTAAAATTCTTTTCTTTATAATGTATTTATCTTTGGTTTCTTGCTTATTTACTTATATCTGTATTTTATTAGCAGTCGCTTTTTTTACTCTTTTAGAGCGAAAAGGACTTTCTTATATACAAATTCGGAAAGGGCCTAATAAGGTTGGAGTTGCTGGGTTACCTCAACCATTAGCTGATGCGGCTAAATTGTTGACTAAAGAGATTGCTAAACCCACTATAGCAAATTACTCTCCTTATTTTCTTGCACCTATTTTTAGTTTTATCTTAGCATTGCTACTGTGGCAATTATACCCAAGTTTATATACTGTGAGATATTTTAAATGGGGTATTTTATTTTTTTTATGTGTATCTAGTTTAAATGTTTATGGGACTCTTCTTGCTGGGTGGGCTTCAAACTCTAAATATGCTTTATTAGGGAGTTTACGTGCTATTGCACAGACTATTTCTTATGAGGTGAGCATAGCTTTAGTTTTATTATTTCCTTTGTTTTTAGTTGCAACTTTTAGTTTTATTGAGCTAAATGAAATACAAGAAGTAATTTGATTAGGGTTTCTTATGTTGCCGGTAGCTTTTATGTGATTTGCAACTTGTGTTGCTGAAACTAATCGTGCGCCGTTTGATTTTGCTGAAGGAGAGTCTGAATTAGTCTCTGGGTTTAATATTGAATACGGAAGTGCTGGGTTTGCTTTAATTTTTTTGGCTGAATATGCTAATATTTTGGTTATAAGTTTGTTTTCTGCAGTTTTATTTTTTGGTGGTAGATCTTTTTTTATCGGATTTAGTGATATTATTTTTATGCTAAAAGTCCTTTTTTTTGCATTTTTATTTATCTGAGTTCGTGCTAGGTATCCTCGATTTCGATATGATTTGTTGATGTCTTTAACTTGAAAAAGCTTTTTACCAGCAGCATTATCTTTTTTGTTAATGATTTTTATTTTTTCATATTTTTTATATGTATAGTAGTTATCAGGATTGTAGTTTAACAAAAATATTAGCATTGGAAGCTAACGATTGGGTAATTAATCCCACATCTTGAAATGGCATCTATTACTTTAATAGCTTTGAGTGTGTGTTCTGTAATTATATTTCCTTTGATAGCGCAGCCTTTAAGATTGGGGCTGAGAATTATGATTGCGACTTTATTTCTATGTATAAGGAGTGCAATAATATTATCTAGGTGATACGCTTATATTTTGTTTTTAATTTATGTTGGTGGTCTTTTAGTAATGTTTGCTTATGTGGCAGCTTTATCACCTAATATATTATTCTCTAGGATAAGTGCTGGGTTATTTTTTTGTTTGTTGGTTGTTCCAGTGATAGTTATTATCTATAATTATAATTTTGTTGATTCTAGAAAATTGGAATTCTTAAATAGGTGACTTGAGATTAAAAAATTTAAAATTTATGGTGTGGAATTAGCCTCTCCTTATTATATTTCTATTTTAGTTTCTTTGGGGCTGATTTTGCTAATTAATTTAGTTGTTGTTGTAAAAATTTGTTACTATCAGCATGCCTCTCTTCGGCCGTTTAAGCAACAGTATGCGTACTCCAATTCGAAAAATTCATCCTGTATTAAAAGTAGTGAATGGGGCATTGGTTGATCTCCCAGCTCCTTCTAATTTATCAATCTGGTGAAATTTTGGTTCTTTACTAGGTTTATGTTTAGGTATCCAAATTGTTACTGGATTATTTTTAGCTATACATTATACTGCACATGTTGATTTGGCTTTTAGTTCTGTAGTTCATATTACTCGTGATGTGAATTATGGCTGGCTTCTTCGTGCCTTACACGCTAATGGTGCTAGTTGATTTTTTATTTGTATTTATTTCCATGTGGGTCGAGGTATGTATTATGGATCATACATATATCAGCATACTTGAAATATTGGTGTAATTCTATTGTTTTTGACTATGGGAACAGCATTTTTAGGTTATGTGCTTCCGTGAGGGCAAATGTCTTTTTGGGGGGCTACGGTAATTACAAATTTATTGTCTGCTGTTCCTTATGTTGGGACTATATTAGTAGAGTGAGTGTGAGGTGGATTTGCTGTAGACAATGCTACTTTGACTCGATTTTTTACTTTACATTTTTTATTGCCTTTTGGTATTGCTGCAATAACAGTTTTACATTTGTTGTTTTTACATGAAACTGGATCTAATAATCCTTTAGGATTAAATAGTGATGGAGAAAAAGTGCCTTTTCATTCTTATTATAGTTTTAGGGATTTAGTTGGTTTTATTGTTTTAATTTTTTTGCTTTCTTTATTAGTTTTATTTTCRCCTCAGCTATTAGGTGACCCTGAAAATTTTATTCCGGCGAATCCTTTAGTTACTCCTGTCCATATTCAGCCGGAATGGTATTTTTTGTTTGCCTATGCTATTCTTCGATCAATTCCTAATAAATTAGGGGGGGTTGTTGCTTTGGTTGCATCAGTGGCAATTTTACTTATTCTTCCTCTAACACATCAAGGTAAGTTTCGTTCTTTGGCTTTTTATCCTTTAAATCAAATTCTTTTCTGGGCTTTTATTGGTATTTTTGGGATTTTAACATGAATTGGTGCTTGCCCTGTTGAGGCACCTTACGAGCAAATTGGACAGATATTTACTGTTTTGTATTTCTTGTATTTTATCCTTAACCCATTAACTCAGAAATTATGAGATAAAGTTTTAGATTTCTAAGGCTATTCCCGTGGGGGCAGTCTGTCTTGAAAACAGACTAAAAGTGTTCAATTCACTTAATAGCTTAGCAATAAGAAATATAAATTTCATCGTTGACTTACAAGACCAATGCTTTAAATTAAGCTATTATTGCAAGATATGAGAACATTTTATTTGTCGTTAGTTAGAAGTGTAGGATTTTTTATAGCGCTTGTAGCATTATCCCTACAGTATAAGCATTTATTAAGTGTTTTGTTAAGGTTGGAAGCTGCCACTATAAACCTATTTATTTTAATATTTATTACACTTAATAATATTTCCTTTAGTGGAGAAATGTCATTAATTTTAATTACTCTTGGTGCGTGCGAAGCTAGTTTAGGATTGGCGATTTTGGTCTCAATAATTCGAGTACAAGGGAATGATTACGTATCTAGATTTTCTTCACAAAAGTGTTAGGTTTAGTAATAGCTAACTTAAGCTTATTTTTCTTACTTAATAGATCAAAATCTTGATATTTGAAGATTTGAGGTTTAGCTTTAATTAGCTTGCTTTCTATTTTTCAGTTGTATTCGCCTATTTTTTCATATGAAAGAGTTAATTCTTATATAACTCAGGACTCAATATCTAGTATTTTAATCTGTTTGAGTTTTTGAATTTCTTTAATAATGATGATTGCAAGACAAGGTAGTGTTAAAAAAGCTAAAAATAGCCCTAAGTTTTTCTCTGCGTTGTTAGTTTTTTTAAATTTAATTTTAATTGTTACCTTCTCTATAACAAGTATTCTTCATTTTTATTTTATGTTCGAGGCGTCCTTAATTCCTACTTTGTTAATTATTCTTGGTTGAGGTTATCAACCTGAACGATTACAGGCTGGAATGTATATAATGATTTATACTGTAGCTGCTTCTTTACCTTTATTGGTAACAATTATATGAAGTGGCTATAAGATTAATTCATTTAGAATTTTAATAAATTCTAGTCTTCGTACTGAAATCTTATCGGCGGATTTGTTTTGGTCCTATAATTTTTTAACATTTTTAATTTTTACTGCTTTTTTAGTAAAATTACCTATATTTTCTGTACATTTGTGGTTGCCTAAGGCACATGTAGAAGCTCCAGTAGCCGGTTCAATAGTTCTGGCTGCTATTTTGTTGAAGTTAGGTGGGTATGGAATTTTCCGTGTGTACCAGTTTTTTAATTTTTATAGAAGTACTCTTTCGATTATTATTTTTTCTCTTGCAATTTGAGGTGGAGTTCTTACAAGAGTTGTGTGTTTTCGACAAGTTGATTTTAAATCTCTAATTGCTTATTCTTCAGTTGGGCATATATCATTAATGTTAGCTGGTGCTTTTTCTAACTCTTCGTGAGGGTGAGGTGGTGGCCTAGTTCTTATGGTGTCTCATGGGTTTTGTTCTTCTGCACTTTTTGCTTTGGCTAATTATACGTATGAAAAAACTCACACGCGGAGTCTTTTATTGAGGAAAGGGATTTTATTAGTTCTTCCTGCTTTAGCTATATGATGGTTTTTGTTCGCAGTAATTAATATAGCTGCGCCACCAAGTATTAATTTACTAGGAGAAATTATGATTTTTCCTTCTGTTATTTTTAGTTCTTCATATTTCATTTTATCTCTAGGACTAATAAGATTTCTTGCGGCTCTTTATAGTATGTATTTGTACACTGCGAGTCAGCATGGGGGTAGTCCTAAATATATTAAGCCGTTTTCGCAGTTAAATAGAACTGTATTTACGTTATTATTTTTACATTGAGTGCCTGCTAATCTTTTAATTGCTAAAAGGGAGTTAGTGTTTTTGTGGGTTTAGTGTTGGGTTAGTTTATTTAAAATATCAGTCTGTGGATCTGAAGATAAAGGCTATCTTTACTCAACCATGTTTAAGCTTTTAAAATCGTCATCTATTAGTTCTATTTTTCTTTTGTCCTACAGATTAGTATTGGCGCCATTTACTTGTTATTTTGTAATAAATGAGATAGCATATTTAGTTGAGTGGAATATTATTAGTGTTAGTTCTTGTAATATTACACTTACTTTTATTTTAGACATAGTAAGATTGAGTTTCAGAAATACTGTTTGTTTAATTTCTGGTTGTGTGATGATGTTTTCGTCTAGTTATATATCACATGATCCATTCTTAAAGCGATTTGTCTGATTGGTAATATTGTTTGTTGCATCAATGAATTTATTAGTTTTTATTCCTAGTTTACCGGCTTTACTATTAGGTTGAGATGGATTAGGTATTGTTTCTTTTGCATTGGTAATTTATTATCAAAATATAAAGTCTTTGAGTGCTGGGATATTGACAATCTTAGCAAATCGAATTGGTGACGTAATAATTCTTTTATCTATCGGGATATTGGCTCTTCAAGGACACTGAATTATTACATTACTTTCAGATTTTCATTTATCAGGTTACCTTACTCTGGCTATTTTAATTGCGGCAATAACTAAGAGTGCACAAATTCCTTTTTCAAGCTGGTTGCCTGCTGCAATGGCTGCACCAACGCCTGTCTCTGCTTTAGTTCACTCTTCCACTCTAGTTACGGCTGGAGTTTTTTTATTAATTCGGTTTTATCCTTTTTTGTCCCAAAGTAGCTGATTTCAGCCGGCTTTATTGTTTATTTCTGTTTTAACTTTACTGATAGCAGGAATTGGGGCTAATTATGAAAACGACTTAAAAAAAATTATTGCTTTATCTACTTTAAGTCAGCTTGGGGTAATGATAATGAGCTTAGGAATAGGAATGGTTTATTTAGCTTTATTTCATCTATACACACATGCCTTATTTAAGGCTCTTTTATTTTTATGTGCTGGTATAATTATCCATAATAGCTCTAATGCTCAGGATATTCGAATAATAGGAAGCATTGCTGCCCAATCTCCCATTACTGTTGCATGTTTAAATATTGCTAATTTATCTTTATGTGGTGCGCCATTTTTAAGTGGATTTTACTCAAAAGATCTAATTTTAGAAACAGCTTTGGCTAACCCTACTAACAGGTTAATAGTAGTGTTAATTTTTTTAGCTACTGGAATGACTGCGGCTTACTCTTTGCGGCTATCATTTTGTTCTTTGTGAAGTAATATAAAAAATAATAGCTTTCATAGAAAAGTAGAAAAAGATCCTTATGTTAATTGAGCAACAACTATTTTAACTCTTGCTGCTATTATAGCAGGGGCGTTATTACAAGTTGTTTTTTTATCTTTTACACCTCAGCCATTTGTGTTACCATTTTTGTATAAAATATTAACTCCTATTGTCATTATTTCAGGACTGTTTTTGGCTGCTATTTTTTGAGACCCAGATTTTTTTCCTAAAAAAATAAATAAAGCAAAATACTTTTTTACGACAATATGATTTCTTGCGCCTGTTTCTACGCAGCCATTAACTAAAATATCGATATTGTTAGGAACAAATATTATAAAATCTGTTGATCAAGGATGGCTTGAAATTTTAGGTGGTCAAGGGGTGTTTATAACTAGAACACAGTTATTTCAAGCAAATCAGCAATTTCAAATAAAATCTTTTAATTTTTTTGTGATGACTATTTTATTAGTGGTTTTGTTGCTAGTTTGTGCTTATCCTAATAGCTTATAGGTTAGAGCATGGCACTGAAGATGCTAGGGAAGCAAGTATTGCTTTGGGATAGCTGCTTTATTTTCCTAAAATATTTTATTGCCTAATTTTATGAAAAAAACCGAAGAATTTTGAGAAAAAAGAGGAAAATTATGTGATTTAGGCGGAAAGTGCTGTTGTGAGGGTAAATTATTAGAATAGAGAAATTAAGGGAAAAAAACCGGCAAAAAAAAGAGAGTTCAAGAAGAGGAAAAAAAATGGGAAAAGGCGGGAAAGAAGGTAGAGAGGTGGAAAAAGGAGGAGGAGTAGTTTTTTTTTTTTTTTCGCATAATATTATTTATTTAAATTTTGTGTGGCCGTTTCCCCTCTATCTGGTACTCATGTTCATATCGATTTATGGGACGTAATCCTTTTCATTTAGTGGAATATAGCCCTTGACCATTAACTGGTTCAATGGGGGCATTGTTTATGACTTCTGGATTAGCTGGTTGATTTCACGGCTTTTCTTATGTGACTTTACTTTTTGGGGTAGTATTGATTTTGATTACTATGGTTCAATGGTGACGAGATGTTATTCGTGAAGCTACTTATCAGGGTTATCACACAATGCAAGTTTCTAAGGGACTTCGTTGAGGTATAATTTTATTTATTGTATCTGAAGTTTGTTTCTTTTTTGCTTTTTTTTGAGCTTATTTTCATAGAAGTTTAGCACCTACTATGGAGCTTGGTTCTTGTTGACCGCCAGTTGGAATTACTCCTTTAAATCCATTTGAGGTTCCTTTATTAAATACAGGTGTTTTATTGGCTTCTGGTGTAACTGTGACGTGAGCTCATCATAGTTTAATGGAGGGTGATCGGTCAGGTGGTTTACAAGGCTTAGTTGCTACAGTTGCACTGGGTATTTATTTTACATTTTTACAGGGAATGGAGTATTATGAAGCGTCGTTTACAATTGCGGATGGGGCTTATGGGTCGACGTTTTTTGTGGCCACAGGATTTCATGGTCTTCATGTGTTGATTGGGAGAAGTTTTTTGTTAGTGTGTTTAGTGCGTGTTTGATTACAACATTTTTCTACTGGACATCATTTTGGTTTTGAGGCTGCGGCTTGATATTGACATTTTGTTGATGTTGTGTGATTGTTTTTATATTTATCTATTTACTGATGAGGGTATTAATAATATAATTTTCCTAAATGACTGAGGTTAAGTGTTAGACTTTTAATTTAAATACGGTAAATGTAATTTACCTTTAGGGGCTTGGTACTTTAAGTTAAAAGATTTGATTTGCATTTAAAAAATAAGTATTAATTACTTCCAGGCCAGTGATGTAAAAAGCGAGAAATTTGCATGCGGTTTCGGCCCGTAGGTTGGAGGTGAAAGTCCTTTTTTACATTTTTAGATGAAAGCCAAAAGAGCGGCACCTAGCTGTTAATTAGGGGATTGTAATTTTATTTACTCATTTAGAATGCTACGCCGGATGAACGGGAATCATTGATGTTGATTAATATGGGATTACTATGTCTCTAGCATTATATGTTAAGAAGATTGTTAAGAAGTGTTGTGGCAATAATCTTATCATCAGTTGTGATAGGATTGGGGTGAGTGCTTGCAAAGCGTACTGTAAGAGATCGAGAAAAAAGTTCTCCATTCGAGTGTGGATTTGATCCTATTAAATCGGCTCGTTTACCTTTTTCTTTGCGATTTTTTTTGTTAGCAATTATTTTTTTAATTTTTGATGTTGAAATTGTTTTGCTGTTTCCTGTTCTTGTTAGCATGTTTAGGATGTTGAGTTTGAAGACTGTAATTGGTGCATTTTTGTTTTTAGTTATTTTAATTGTTGGGTTATTTCATGAGTGAAATGAGGGTTCGTTAGATTGGGCTCAGTAAAGAAAAAACTTGGAGTAAAGCAGGGCTGCTAACTTTGCTTTGGGTAATTCGATTTTATCCTTTTTCTTATGTTTTCAAATCTTCCTTTTAGTTTAGGATTTTTCTCAGTTATGTTTTTTGGGACTGTGTTTTCTATTTCTTCTACGCATTGATTGGGAATTTGAGCTGGATTGGAAATTAATTTAATTGGGTTTTTACCTTTGTTGGTTTATCAGAAAAGAATGTCTGAAAGTGAGTCGGCTGTTAAATATTTTGTTGTTCAGACAATAGGGTCCAGTTTGTTGATGTTTGGTAGGTTGAGTAGGTATAATATACTGTTTACTTGAGAAATAATTGATTTTTCTTCAAGTCATCTTTTAGGTGTTATTGTAATTTTTAGTGGATTGATGCTTAAAATAGGAGTGTTTCCGTTCCATTTTTGGCTTCCTAGTGTAATGGCGGGGTTACCCTGATTATCTTGCTTATTATTGGCTACATGACAAAAAGTTGCGCCTTTGTTTTTAATTACTTCTTTTGTAGAGAGAATTCTAATTTTTTCTGTTTTTTTTGTGTTTTGTTTGCTTAGAGGTGGATCAAGTCTAATAGGCGGTGTTGGTGGGATAAATCAGACTCAATTGCGAGCATTGGTTGCTTATTCTTCTATTGGTCATTTAGGATGAATTTTATATGCGGTTATGCATAGAAGTTGGGCTATAAAATCTTATTTTTCTATTTATGTGATTATTTCTGTTTGTATTTTTGTTAGGTTGTGGTATAGAAATATGAATAGAATGAAGAATATAAATTCTCGGTTGAGCAACCTATTGAGTATAAATAGAGTTTTATTAATGTTTTTATCTTTGGGCGGTTTACCTCCGCTTTTAGGGTTTATTTCTAAATGGATTGTTATTGGTGTGGGGACTCAAGGTATTTCTTGAGTTTTTATGGGTGTTTTAATTACAGGATCGTTGTTGAGATTATTTTATTATTTGAGTTTATTTTTTTCTTTATTTCTGTCTTCATTTAAGAAAAAAATGACTGAGTATAGTATTAAATATGATTTTAATTTTTTAGTTGGATTTGGCTTAGTATTAAATCTTTTTGGAGGGTTGTTACTTGTTTGTTCTGACTCGCTGATGCTTTTATAGCT